TGTGCATTTTTTATATTTATATCTATAAATTTAAAGTTTAGTTGTTGGGGTGTTTGAGTGTTATTTCTAGTTGAGAGGACAAAATTTGAGATGATTATTCTTTTAAATCTTTCTTTTTTTCTTATCTAATAATATAATAAATAATTTATTTTAATATATTACATCTACCACAATATATCATTATAAGGTTTATTTATTTACAATAACCGCTTATATTAATACATATATTTCTCAAAAGGTATAGGGACTTATTTTTAGAGGCAAAAAAAATATTTAACTTTAATTACTATTATAATATATAACTATATTTAATATAAGGAATTTATACTATGTTAAATTAATACCGTAATAGTATTTAATTTAAAATATTTATAATATGTTAAAAGTCATTTTTAATATATTAATAAAACTATATTCTAATATATAAGAGATTATACTATAGATAAATCAATTATTATAAGTTATAGATAATTGTATCATCAGTAAAATCTTATTTGAATTTATGTAAGCATAAGCAGTTATATTATTTAATCTTTTTTTATGTAATAAAAAAAAAAAAAAAAAGATTAAATAGAAAATACTCTAGACTAGACTAAAGTAGTCTTATATTGAATAATTTAAAGTTCGTTATGTTTTTTATATTAAATATAGAGTTTAGTTGTTATATGTGGTCTTGGAGAGGGTTAATTTTCTCAATTTTTTTAATACTTTAGTAATAGAATATCTTCTTTTTTCTGAAAATTTTTACTAATTATTACTTTTAGGATTTTTTTTTCATTGATGATGTTCCGTTCATTTTTTGAAAGTTTTATTCTTGCTTATCTATTCACTTTTTCTTTGTATTATATGCAAGTTTTGTTTTAACTAAATGTTCTATTTTGCAGTAATTTAATTTAATTATCAAGTGATTTTGGAATTAGCAATTGTTTTAGTGTCGGCATAATTCGTGCCAGCAGCCGCGGTTATACGATTGATGCAAGTGAATATTTTTGGTTTAGCAGTTGTTTATATTTTTAAGAGTTTAAATTTAAATTTATAAGGTGAAATTTGAAATTTTTGAATAGCTCTTATTATGAATCTGTGAAACTTAAATTATAAACTAGGATTAGATACCCTACTATTTTAAGTGTAAATACAATTTACCTGGGTACTATTAGTTAAGATCTTTAAACCCAAAGAATTTGGCGGTATCCCATTCCATTCAGAGGAACCTACCCCGTGATTGATAGTACACGATTAACTTTACTTGGTCTATTTGTTTGTATATCTCCGTTATCAGAAAATCTTTTTAGAGAAATAATTTTCAAGATTCATAATTTTGAAATATTTCAGGTCAAGGTGCAGCTTATGATTAAGAGGAGGTGGGTTACAATAAATTTTTGTTTATTACGGTTTCTATAATTAAATATTATGGATTAAGGTGGATTTGATAGTAATTTGATTTATTTAAGTCTTTTGATATTGGCTCTGGGGTGTGTACACATCGCCCGTCGCTCTCATTATTGATTGTGTTTTATCTATATTTTATAGTATTTGATCAAGCTAGATGAGATAAGTCGTAACATAGTAGATGTACTGGAAAGTGTATCTGGAAAGTTGAATCAAGATAAAACTTATTAGTAAAGTATTTCACTTACACTGAAAATTATTCTGTGCAATTCAGGATATCTTGAGCTTAAAATATTATTTTAATTTTTTGTTATTTTCATATTTAATAGAAATAACTTTAGGGGTTTGTGTCTAAGTATGGTTTACAGAACTGATTTTTATAATGATAGTTTAATAGTAACGTTAGTGGATTATGAAATATGTTTTAAAGTTTAAATAAGTATCTTTTATTTGGAGTACCTTTTGTATCAGGGTTAATCAAAATTTTTGTAATTACTTTACTAATCTCGATTTGAGCTGATTTACCTAAAAGTGAAGGTTAATGTGGAATATTTATCTTTTATTTTTAGGTGGAAATGAAATGTTATTCGTTTCTCAAGATATCTAGTTTCTTAAGAAAAAATTTAATTTTTTAAGATTTCTGATCTTTTTTAATTTTTAAATTTTGATAGAATTCTATTAATTTTTCAGGGGATAAGCTCTGAAGAGTAAATTTATTCTATAATTTATTAATGATAATATAAAAGTAGGTTTTGAACCAGCCACCTTTTTGATTACGTTTTAGTTCATTGTTTTTTATTTTGATTTTATAAATTTTTTAGATTTTGTATTAAGATAATAGATTTAATTTTATATTTTATGTAATAATGATTGAATTAGTATAGTTTATTTGTATATTTTTTTTTCCTTGTAAATTTATTTTAAGGAACTAGGCAATTTTAATTCCCGCCTGTTTATCAAAAACATGGCCTTTTGAGAATAATTTAAGGTCTGGCCTGCTCACTGACTTGTTTTGAAGAGCCGCGGTATTTTGACCGTGCAAAGGTAGCATAATCATTAGTCTCTTAATTGGAGGCTGGAATGAATGGTTTGACGAGGAGTTGACTGTCTCTATATAATATCTAGAATTTAACTTTTAAGTTAAAAGGCTTAAATTTTTCTTTAGGACGAGAAGACCCTATAGAGCTTGATATATTGTTTTTATATGGTTTTTAGTTTGTTTTCCTATGTTTAAATTAATATATTTTGTTGGGGTGACATGAAGGATAAATAAACCCTTCATTATTAAATCATTGATTTATGTTATTTTGATCCATAATTTATGATCATAAGATTAAGTTACCTTAGGGATAACAGCGTAATTGTTTTAGAGAGCTCAAATCGACAAAGCAGATTGCGACCTCGATGTTGGATTAAGAAAAATGCTAGGTGCAGTAGCTTAGTAATTAGGTCTGTTCGACCTTTAAATTCTTACATGATCTGAGTTCAGACCGGCGTGAGCCAGGTCGGTTTCTATCCTAAGATATTTAAATTTGCATTAGTACGAAAGGACCGTGTGAATAAAATAATTTTATTAATTGTTGATTAATATTAACTGTTTATTACTATTTTGACAGATTAATGTGTTGAATTTAGATTTCATTTATGTAGATTATTTCTACAAATAGTATTGATATTATATGATTTATTAATGTTTATTTTAAACTTTTTATTACTTGTAGTTTGTGTATTGATTAGAGTGGCTTTTTTAACTTTATTTGAGCGGAAGATTTTAGGTTATATTCAAATTCGAAAAGGTCCTAATAAGGTTGGTTTTGTAGGAATTCCTCAACCTTTTAGAGATGCAATTAAGTTGGTATGTAGGGAGCAACCTATTCCTATTCTTTCTAATTATTTACTTTATTATTTTTCTCCTGTATTTAGTTTAATAATTTCATTACTTGTTTGGGTTATTTTTCCTTATTTAACATATATGTGTTCTTTCCCTTATGGGTTTTTATTTTTTTTATGTTGTACTAGATTTGGTGTTTATACTGTAATAATTGCTGGTTGATCTTCCAATTCTAATTATTCTTTATTAGGTTCTTTACGTTCTGTTGCTCAGACTATTTCTTATGAAGTGAGTTTAGCTTTAATTTTATTATCATTAATTATTTTAATTGGGAGATTTAATATAGTAGATTTTATGAATTATCAGCTTTATTGTTGGTTTATTATTTTCTCTTTTCCTTTAGCATTAGCTGACTTTGCTTCTTGTTTAGCTGAAACTAATCGAACTCCTTTTGATTTTGCTGAAGGGGAATCTGAATTAGTTTCAGGGTTTAATATTGAATATGGAGCTGGTGGTTTTACTTTAATTTTTTTAGCTGAATATACAAGAATTATTTTTATAAGAATATTAATAACTTTAATTTTTATAGGTGGGGATTTTTATTCTTTTCTTTTCTTTATTAAACTTGGTTTTTTAGCTTTTTGTTTTATTTGAGTTCGTGGGACTTTACCTCGATTCCGTTATGATAAATTAATATATTTAGCTTGAAAGAGTTTTCTTCCTCTTTCGTTGAATTTTTTTATTTTTTTTGTAGGGTTAAAGGTTTTACTGATCTCTATTATTTAGTGAAATTTTTTAAGAAATTAAATTAAAAGTTAATAGAAGAGTCAAACTTCTAATTTTATGTTTTCAAAACATATGCTTTTCGTAAGCTAATTAACTAATAGTTTTTAATTAATTTATCTCAAATATTGGCTACATGGACATTAATTAGAAAGTATATAAAATAGATTAATGTTAGAACTTGACCAGTTATAATATATGGTTCTTCAACTGGTCGTTTTCCAATTCATGTTAATAGGATTACTACTGTTACTATAATTCAAAATATAATTTGATTAATAGGATAGAATTGGATTCCTCGGAAAGGGGTTTTATTATAGAATGGTATAATTATTAGAATTCTAATTGATAGGAATAATGCAATAACTCCTCCTAGCTTGTTAGGAATAGATCGTAAAATAGCATAAGCAAATAAAAAGTATCATTCTGGTTGAATATGGACTGGTGTAACTAAAGGGTTTGCTGGTACAAAATTATCTGGATCTCCTAAAAGATAAGGATTAATTAAGCAAAGTAAAATTAATAATGATGTTATTAGGACAAATGTAATTGAATCCTTAAATGTAAAGTAAGGGTGGAAAGGAATTTTTTCAATATCACTGTTAATACCAAGAGGATTATTTGATCCTGTTTGATGAAGGAAAAATAAATGAATTGCCGCTATAGCGGCAATAATAAATGGTAAAACAAAATGAAATGTGAAGAACCGATTAAGTGTAGCATTATCTACAGCAAACCCTCCTCAAACTCATTGAACTAAATCAGTTCCTAAGTAAGGAATTGCTGATAAAAGATTGGTAATAACTGTAGCTCCTCAGAATGATATTTGACCTCATGGTAAAACATATCCTATAAATGCTGTTGCTATAACTAAAAATAAAATAATTACCCCGATTATTCAGGTATGTATATACATGTAAGATCCATAGTAAATACCGCGTCCTACATGAAGATAAATGCAAATGAAGAATATAGAGGCTCCATTTGCATGTAATGTTCGAATAATTCATCCATTGTTAACGTCACGACAAATGTGAACTACTCTTCTAAAGGCTATTTCAATGTTAGATGTATAATGTATTGCAAGGAATAATCCTGTAACAATTTGAATGATTAAACATAACCCTAATAAGGATCCAAAGTTTCATCAGAATGAAATGTTTGTTGGAGCTGGTAAATCTACAAGAGAGTTGTTAATAATTTTAAATAATGGATGTTTTAATCGTAATGGTTTATTCATTGGTTAATTTATTTTTCGAATAGGTCCTTGATTAATATTAGTAATTTTAACTACTGCTAGAAGGGCTAGGAAAAGGTAGATTATTATTATTATAGTAATTATAAAGGTTGGGTTATTATAAATTTTACTTAATGATATTGTTATTTCTTGATAATTGATAATATTATTAGTAATTGATGTATCGCTATTTTTAGTTAAGTCAATATATAATGATTTATCTAAGAGAATAAGTCTAGTTGTTAAAATCAATCATATAATTCCTGTTAAAATTACTCTAATTGATTTAGGTTGAAATATTTCATTTGAGGCGATTCTAGTAATGTAAATAAATAAAACTAGCATTCCTCCCAGGAATGTTAAAAATAGAATATAGGCTAATCAAAATCTTTCTATTAATGTTCCTGCTGTTAAACCAATAAGTAGTGTTTGAATAATAATAAATATTATTATTGATATTGGGTGATTTAATTTAATAAAATTAATATTAAGGGCGTTAGATAGGGATATAATTATTATTTTTATCATGTCAGGGGTTAGTTTATTATAAAATATCGGTTTTGGAGATCGAGGTTAGGAAGAATTTCCTCCCCCTGAAGTTTTAAAAGTGGGGGGCTCCTTAATTCCGGTTTACAAGACCGGTGTTTTTTTTAAACTATTAAAACTAATGTTTAGATTTTCTGTTTTTACTTCTCTTCTAGTTTATTTTAGTGGAGTTTATGTTTTTTCTTCAAAGCGTAAACATTTACTTATAGTTCTTTTGAGATTGGAATATATTGTTCTTTCTTTATTTCTTTTAATTATTATTTATTTATATAGATTTGATTATGATTATTTTTTTCCAGTTATTTTTTTAGTTTTTTCAGTGTGTGAGGGTGCTTTGGGTTTATCAATTTTGGTTTCAATAATTCGTTCACATGGAAATGATTTTTTTAATTCTTTTGGTCTATCTTTATGTTAAAGTATCTTTTTATGTTAATTTTTATGATCCCTCTTTGTTTAATTGGTAATTTTTGATGATTGGTTCATTCTTTAATATTTATGGTTAGTTTCTTTTTTATGTTTAGTGTTTATTGTTATTCTGATTTAAATATAATTAGTTGGTGGTTTGGTGTAGATTTTTTTTCTTTTGGTTTAATTTTATTGAGTTTTTGAATTTGCTCTTTAAAAATTACGGCTAGAGGTTCAATTTATTTGTCTTCTTATCATTCAAGGGTTTTTGTATTAAGGGTTTTATTTTTAATAATTATACTTTATTGTTCATTTTCTAGATTAAGATTATTAACTTTTTATATTTTTTTTGAGGCTAGTTTAATTCCAACTTTATTGCTTATTTGAGGTGGGGGTTATCAACCGGAGCGGTTGCAGGCTGGTATTTATTTAATTTTTTATACTATGGTTGCTAGTCTTCCTTTATTGTTAGTTTTATTTAAGGTTTATGATTGTTCTTATACTCTTTATTTTCCTTTATTAATTGATTTTGGTTCCTTTTATTTTTTATTTTATTTATTTATTATTTTAGCTTTTTTAATTAAGATGCCAATATTTTTGGTTCATTTATGACTTCCTAAGGCTCATGTTGAGGCTCCAATTTCTGGTAGAATAATTCTTGCTGGGGTTCTTTTGAAGCTAGGTGGTTATGGTATTTTTCGAGTAATAAAGGTTATTTCTTTTTTAGGTTTGAAGTTTAATTATTTTTGGTTGGCTCTTGGATTGTCTGGTGGTGTTGTGGTTAGTTTTATTTGTTTTCGTCAGGTAGATCTTAAGTCTTTAATTGCATATTCTTCAGTTGCTCATATAAGAATAGTGATTGGAGGTCTTATAACTATAAATTGATGGGGTTGTATAGGTTCATTATGTTTAATAATTGGTCATGGTCTTTGTTCATCTGGGTTATTTTGTTTGTCAAATATTATTTACGAACGTTTAGGTAGACGAAGTTTACTTATTAACAAGGGTATAATTAATTTGATACCTAGAATAGCTCTTTGATGATTTTTATTAAGTTCTTCTAATATAGCTGCTCCTCCTTCTTTAAATTTGTTGGGTGAATTAGGTTTATTGAATAGAATTATTTCTTGATCTTCTTTGAGATTTTTAACTTTAATATTTTTATCTTTTTTTAGAGCTGTTTATACTTTATATATATATTCTTATTCTCAACATGGTTCTTATTATGCTGGGGTTTATACTTGTTCATTAGGTTATATTCGTGAATATCATCTTTTACTTTTACATTGGTTACCTTTGAATATTCTTTGTTTAAAGGGTGAATATTTCTTTTTTTAGCTTAAGTATTTTAATTAAAATATTGTTTTGTGGGATCAATGATATGGTTAAATTACCATCTTAGGCCGTGTATATATTTTCTATTTGTTCTTTAAGTTTTTTTTCTTTATTTTTAACTAGAACTTTAATTTTTGTTTTAGGAATTTACTATTTGCTTTTTGATTATAGTGTTTTTGTTGAGTGGGAGTTATTTAGTTTGAATAGTTCTATGGTTGTTATAACATTAATTTTGGATTGAATATCTTTAATTTTTATATCATTTGTTATATATATTTCTTCTTTAGTTATTTATTATAGAGAGGATTATATATCTGGTGAAAAGAATATAAATCGTTTTATTATTATTGTTTTAATGTTTATTCTTTCTATAGGGTTTTTAATTATTAGTCCTAATTTAATTAGAATTCTTTTAGGATGAGATGGATTGGGTTTAGTTTCTTATTGTTTAGTTATTTATTATCAGAATGTAAAGTCTTATAGTGCTGGTATGCTTACTGCTTTAAGAAATCGAATTGGTGATGTTGCTATTTTAATTTCTATTGCTTGAATATTAAATTTTGGTAGTTGAAATTATATTTATTATTATGATTATGTTTCAGGTTCTTTTGAAATAAAATTGATTACTAGTTTAATTATTTTAGCTGCTATAACTAAGAGTGCACAAATTCCTTTTTCTTCTTGATTACCGGCTGCTATGGCTGCTCCTACTCCTGTTTCTGCATTAGTTCATTCTTCAACTCTTGTTACTGCTGGGGTTTATTTATTAATTCGATTTAGTCCTATATTAGATATGTATGGTTTTGGTTGGTTTTTACTTCTTATTGGTTGTGTAACTATATTTATAGCAGGTCTTGGGGCTAATTTTGAGTTTGATTTAAAGAAGATTATTGCCCTTTCTACGTTAAGTCAATTAGGGTTAATAATGAGAATTCTTGCTATAGGTTATCCTAAGCTTGCTTTTTTTCATTTATTAACTCATGCTTTATTTAAGGCTCTTTTATTTATGTGTGCTGGTTCTATAATTCATAATTTAAAGGATACTCAGGATATTCGTTTTATAGGTTCAATTGTTTATTTTATACCTTTAACTTCAGTTTGTTTTAATGTTTCTAGTCTTTCTCTTTGTGGATTACCATTTTTGGCTGGATTTTATTCTAAGGATTTAATTCTTGAGCTTGTTTGTTTGAGTTGAATTAATTTTTTAATTTTCTTTCTTTATTTCTTTTCTACTGGTTTAACTGCTGCTTATTCATTTCGTTTATTTTATTATTCTATATCTGGTGATAATAATTTTTATTCTAGATTTTCTTTTGATGATAGGGGTTATTATATTTCATTTGGTATAATTTCTCTTTTGATTGTTGCTGTGTTTGGTGGTAGTTTTTTATCTTGATTAATTTTTCCTGTTCCTTATATAATTAGTCTACCATATTATTTGAAGTTTTTAACTATATTTGTAGTTTTGTCAGGTGCTTATTTAGGTTATTTAATTTCTGATATAAATTTATCTCGGGTTCTTTTTTCTTTAAAGGGTTTACCTTTTGTTAAATTTGTTGGTTCAATATGATTTATACCTTTTTTATCTACTAAATTTATTAGATATTTACCTTTAAAGTATGGTTATATGTCTTCAAAGACATTTGATTATGGGTGGGGTGAATTGTTTGGTGGTCAAGGTATTTATAGTTTATTTATTTATTTAATTGGTTACATACAAGGTTGATATGATTCTAATTTTAAGATTTATCTTCTAACATTTATTTTTTGAATGTTTATTTTAGTAACTTATTTTTATATTTATCTGGATAGCTTATATTTAGAGCATAACACTGAAGATGTTAAGGAAACTTTTATGTTTCTAGGTATTATTTATAAATAATTAAATTATTATTTTTACAGTGAAAATGTAAGGTTTTTATTAAACTATATAAATTAGAAATGTTAACGGAGTTTAACCGTTATTATGTAAAGTTAGCAGCTTTCATATTGCCATTACATTTCCTTAATTGGAACTTTAGTTCAATTATATTATTAACAGTAATACGCCTCTTTTTGGCTTCAATTAATTAGAATGGAGGTAAATTTACCAAGTGTCAGGTCGAAACTGATTGCAATTTTTCGCTTTCCATTCTTTAAGGGTGATTGATATATTCAATACTTTTTGAATGCAACCCAAATGTTATAATTAACTACACCCCTATTCTGCTCATTGTAGTGCTCCTTGGTTTCATTCATGATATAGTCCTCCTAGCAGAACTATAATGAAAAATAAGGTTGCTGAAGTTCAAATTATTAGGTTTGAGGATTTTAAGATAATTACAATAGGAAGAATTAAAGCAATTTCAATGTCAAAAATTAGAAAGATGACTGCAATTAAGAAAAATCCTAAGGAGAAAGGTATCCCAACTGAACTTTTTGGGTCAAACCCACATTCCAATGGGAATCTTTTTTCTCGGTCATTAATTATTTTTTTTGATAGAATTGTTGCTAATATTATAACTAATATTGGTACTAGAAATCTAACTATGAATCATATTGAAAGAGTTAAAATTGTTTTTCTTGATCTTGGATCAAGCCTACTGATTGGAAGTCAGTTATACTATTTATACTAGAAAAACATTTTTATCTACCTCATCAGTAAATTGAAATATAAAGGAATAATCATACTACGTCTACGAAGTGTCAGTATCATGCTGCAGCTTCAAATCCAAAATGATGTCTTGGGGAGAATTGATTTATTGAATGTCGAAGTAAGCATGTTGATAAGAAGATTGTACCAATGATTACATGTAATCCGTGGAATCCTGTTGCTACAAAGAATGTAGATCCATAAACTGCATCTGCGATAGTGAATGGGGCTTCTCAGTATTCATATGCTTGAAGAGTTGTAAAGTATAATCCTAGTAGTACTGTGAAGAATAATCCTTGAAGTGCTTGTGTATGGTTAGATTCTATTAGTCTATGATGTGCTCATGTTACTGTTACTCCTGATGCAAGAAGAATTGCTGTGTTTAGTAGTGGCACTTGTATAGGGTTGAATGGTTGAATTCCTATAGGTGGTCAAAGTATTCCTAATTCAATAGCTGGAGCTAATCTTCTATTGAAGAATGCTCAAAAGAATGAAATAAAGAATAATACTTCTGATGCAATAAATAGAATTATTCCTCATCGTAATCCTAATGATACAAATCTTGTATGTAGTCCTTGATATGTTCCTTCACGAACTACATCTCGTCATCATTGAATTATTGTTAAAATAGTAATTGCAATTCCTATTGCAAATAGATTAATATTAAATATGTGAAATCATTTAGCTAATCCTGATACAAGGACTATAGCTCCAATTGCTCCTGTAATTGGTCATGGTCTATAATCTACTAGATGGAATGGGTGATTTGAGTGTGTTGTTAACATTAGTTTAATACACTTCTCTTGAATATAATGTTCTTAAAATTGAGAATACATATGCTTGAATTATGGCTACAGCTGATTCTAGAATTAAAAGAAGTATTTGACCAATAATTAAGATTGAGATTAAATTAAAACCGATTATTGGTCCTGTATTACCTAATAGGGTAAGTAATAAATGTCCAGCAATTATGTTTGCTGCTAATCGTACAGCTAATGTACCAGGTCGAATAACATTTCTAATAGTTTCAATTAAAACTATGAATGATATTAAGGCTGGTGGTGTACCTTGTGGTACTAGGTGTGCAAATATATGATTTGTATGATTAATTCATCCAAATAATATAAATCTTAGTCATATAGGTAATGCAATAGCAAATGTTAATGCTAGGTGTCTAGTTCTAGTGAAGATATATGGGAATAATCCTATAAAATTATTAAATAGTATTATAATAAAGATTGAAATGAAAATGAATGTTGTTCCATTGAATGATTTAGGTCCTAATAATGTTTTAAATTCATTGTGTAGTGTTAAATTTAATTTATTTCATAAGATATTAATTCGTGATGGTGTAAGTCAAAATAATGATGGGATAATTAATAATCCAAGAAATGTTCTTGTTCAATTTAATGAAAGGTTGAAGATTCTAGTAGATGGGTCAAACGTTGAAAATAAATTTCTTATCATTTTCAGTTTAAATTTTTTCCTTCTTCCTTTGTTCTTTCAAATATTTTAATGGGTGTTGTTTTAAAGGAGAAGAAATTTATTTGATTAAATAGAATTAAGGTTGCTGAGAATATAATGAATAGTGAGAATCATATAAGTGGAGATATTTGTGGGATTTAAGTATTAATTACTCCCATCAGAAGTAGACGTTAATTTACTATTTTTTGGTTTAAGAGACCATTACTTACTTTCAGTCATCTGATGATCAAGGTGTACTATTTAATTAGTAATTTTAGATTGACACTCTAATGTTATTTTAATTTAACTAACTCCTTTTATTAAATTATCTTTGATAATCATTTAATGAAAAGATTTACTGATGTTCTTTCAATTACAATTGGTATGAATCTGTGGTTTGCTCCACAAATTTCTGAACACTGTCCAAAGAATAAACCAGGTCGATTAATTGTGAATGTTCCTTGATTTAATCGTCCTGGTGTTGCGTCAATTTTAATTCCTAGTGATGGTACTGCTCATGAGTGAAGTACATCTGATGCTCTAGTAAGAACTCGAACTTCTGTATTTATTGGTAAGATTGTTCGGTTATCTACATCTAATAATCGAAATCCATCTACTTCTAAATCTCTTTCTGGGGTTATGTAAGTATCAAATTCCACATCTACAAAGTCTGAATATTCATATCTTCAATACCATTGACGTCCAATTGTTTTAATTGTAATTAATGCATCAATTGAGTCATCTAATATGTATAGTAGTCGAAGGGATGGTAATGCAATGAAAATTAAAGTAATTGCTGGTAAGGTTGTTCAAATTGTTTCAATAAGGTGTCCGTGTAACACGTATCGATTCGAGTATTTAATTATTAATATATAAGATAATGAATATCCTACAACAATTGTAATTAGAGTTAATACTGTTATTGTATGGTCATGGAAGAATGATAATTGTTCTATTAAAGGTGAAGCTCTATCTTGTAATGATAAGATTGATCAAGTTGCCATTTATTTCTAATAAAAGGTCATTCCTTTATTTGTAAAGCTTAAATCTACTGCACTATTCTGCCATATTAGAATCTAGTAATTAATGGTAGTTCTGAGTATCTGTGCTCTGCTGGTGGGTTATTTTGAAGTCATTCAGTTGATCTTGATATATTAGAACTGAATATAACTGCTCGATTTGAAATTATTCTTTCTCATATGATAATAATAAATATAATGATTCCAACGATTGAAATTGTTGATCCAATACTTGAGATTACATTTCATGATGTATATGCATCTGGGTAGTCTGAGTACCGTCGAGGTATTCCAGCTAATCCTAAGAAGTGTTGTGGGAAGAATGTTAAGTTTACCCCAATAAATATAATTGCGAATTGAATTTTTAATCATGTATTATTTATTGTTAATCCTGTAAATAATGGGTATCATTGGATAATTCCTCCTATAATAGCAAATACTGCTCCTATAGAAAGTACATAATGGAAATGTGCAACAACATAATATGTGTCATGTAATACAATATCTAATGAAGAATTTGCTAGAATTAATCCTGTTAATCCTCCAATTGTGAATAAGAAAATAAATCCTAGTGCTCATAATAAAGGTGGATTAAACTTGAACTTTGTTCCATATAAGGTTGCTAGTCATCTAAATACCTTAATTCCTGTAGGTACAGCAATAATTATTGTAGCTGATGTAAAATATGCTCGAGTATCAACGTCTATACCTACAGTGAATATATGATGGGCTCAAACAATAAATCCTATAAGTCCAATAGATAATATTGCATAAATTATCCCTAGTGTTCCAAAAGATTCAATTTTTCCTCTTTCTTGACATACAATATGGGAAATAATACCAAATCCTGGTAAAATTAAAATATAAACTTCTGGATGACCAAAGAATCAAAATAGATGTTGATATAAAATAGGATCTCCACCCCCTGCAGGGTCAAAGAATGAGGTATTTAAGTTTCGGTCTGTAAGTAGTATTGTAATAGCACCTGCTAAAACTGGTAAAGATAATAATAGAAGTAAAGCGGTGATTGCTACTGATCAGACAAATAAAGGTGTTTGATCAAGGGTTATTCTTTCTGATCGTATATTAATTGCTGTAGTAATAAAATTTACTGCACCAAGAATAGATGATACTCCTGCTAAGTGTAATGAGAAAATTGCTAAATCTACTGAAGCTCCTCCGTGAGCAATTGCTCCGGCAAGTGGAGGATAAACTGTTCACCCTGTACCTGCTCCTCTATCAACTATAGACGAGGTCAGAAGAAGGGTTAAGGAAGGAGGTAGAAGCCAAAATCTTATGTTATTTATTCGGGGGAAGGCTATATCTGGTGCTCCAATTATTAGTGGAACTAATCAATTTCCAAATCCACCAATTATAATAGGTATTACTATAAAGAAAATTATTACAAATGCATGGGATGTAATTACTACATTATAAATTTGATCATCTCCAATTAATTGGCCTGGTTGACCAAGTTCAGCTCGAATAATTATTCTTATTGATGTTCCTACTATTCCTGCTCATGCTCCGAATAGAAAATATAGAGTTCCAATGTCCTTATGGTTTGTTGAAAATAATCATTTTTGCGGTGGTAAGGTGGCTGAATATTAGGTGATAGACTGTAAATCTATTTATGGGTGTTAAACCCTCTTACCATGTTTTGCGGGCTTTATATTCAACGATGATTTTAGACTGCAATTCTAAAGGTGTACTTAAAATTACTAAGGCCTAAAAGTTTACCTTTTAATTATAACTTTGAAGGTTATTAGTTTGCTTAACTTAAGTCCTTGTCTAAAATGTTGAAATTATAGTTGACGTTGAAATTAGCCCAAGTGTTGAGATTGTAACTAATGTTGGTAAAATGAATTTTGGTGACTTAACGTTATTATTAATTGATCATGAGTTCTCTGAGAATGTTATGATTAATGCTGAGAATCTAATTCGTATGTAATAATATAGGGTAATTGTTGTTAATACTGCTATAATTGCCATTAAAGCTGAGAGATTATTTTCTACTAAGGATTGTATTACTATTCATTTTGGTATGAATCCTAAGAATGGTGGCAATCCTCCTAGTGACAATAGTGTAAGGAATATTATGAATTTAATTTCAATATTTATGTTTTCTGCAGTATAAATTTGGTTTATGAAAAAAAGTTTACTTTGATTGAATAATAGGATTATGATTAATCTTAGTAAGGAATAAACTAGGAAATAAACTTCTCATATTGTTTCTCTAATTATAATTGATGCAATTATTCAACCAAGATGTCTAATTGATGAATATGCTATTAGTTGACGAAGGGATGTTTGATTTAATCCTCCTAATGCTCCAATTGCAATTCTTACAATAATAATTGTTGTGATAAATATTCCATTTTGAATGCAGTATGAGAGAACTATTATTGGTGCAATTTTTTGTCATGTTATTAAAATTAGGCAGTTAATCCATCTTGTTGCTCCTATTACTTCTGGAAATCAAAAGTGAAATGGAGCAGCCCCAATCTTTAATAACAATCTGGATCTAATTATCATTGAGGGGATAATTTGTTGTTCTCAACTCAAGGGATATTTAAGTTGAATAATCAAGATTGAGAACAAAAGCATTGTCGACGCTATTGCTTGGACAATGAAATATTTGATTGAGGATTCATTTATCATTATATTTTTATTATTGGCTAGAATTGGGATAAATGAAAGTAAATTAATTTCTAGCCCTATTCAAACTCCGAATCATGAATTAGATGAAACGGATAAAACTGTTCCTATCATCAATGATGATAGGAACAGGAGTTTAGTTGAGTTGCTGGTCATTAAAAAGGAGAGGATTGATGCCTCTATAAATGGGGTATGAACCCATTAGCTTATTTAGCTTACCTTTTTACATTTAGGTGTATGATGCACGTTAGTTTTTGATACTAAAAGAGGTAGTTTGATTCTATCATATGTAATAACGGAGGTAATTTTGAGATTACTTAATTTACCCTATCAAGGTAACCCTTTATTCAGGCACTCCGTT